ATCAAACAATTCCCAATCATGGTCCTTGCGGATCATATCATCCGTATAGGATAAAAAAAGAAACTCCAGATATTTGCTATCTTTCTCTTTGAATGAGATCTCAATTCCAACTACGGTTTTATTAGATACCTTACAACTAGAATCCCTCTTTTTTCCGATCCGGTTCCTCCACCACCGCGAACCCCGGTTAGATTCAGGCATGATACACTTTTTATTTATTGGGAGAACCCAAGTACTCTCTTGCGAATCCATGAAACAACTCTCAGAAATATTTTTTCCTTTTGGAAGATACAGGGGCGAAACAATCAACCTATTGATATTGCAAGACCAAAAAGATTCTTCCAATGTCTCATTTCTGGGTCCAATGGAATTCATAGGTATAGGAAGAAGCCCCATCAAATAGAGATTTTTTCTTTCGACAATCTTTCGATTGTTAATACGAGATATAAGGACCGCTACTACAAGCAGTATTATACCTTTGATCGTGAAATATCGATTGCTTCTTGAACCCTGTGAATCACGTGAAAGTAGGATACTCCAAATTCGGGGGTCAAAGAGTTTCATAAAACGTTCTTGGTGGAAAAGAATGTGAGTGAAAGATCCCACTGAATCGAATTTGGTCCATGAATCTAAGAAATAGTGAGAATTCTTGATCTCTCTCAATATCTCTCTCAATTCGAAGATCCAGGATTTGAATTGATGTCCTCTCATTGATTCCTCCTAAAGATTTCATTTCAATTGGAATTTGGTTATTTACGATGTACGATGATCCCTGTTAAGCATCCATGGCTGAATGGTTAAAGCGCCCAACTCATAATTGGCAAATTCGTAGGTTCAATTCCTGCTGGATGCACGCCAATGGGAACGTTCAATAAGTCTATTAGAATTGGCTCTGTATCAATGGAATCTCATCATCCATACATACCGAATTGGTATGGTATATTCATACCATAACATATGAACAGTAAGAACTAGAATTCTTATTGATACTGGAACTCATAGGGAAGAAAATGGATTTATGGATGGAATCAAATATGCAGTATTTACAGAAAAAAGTATTCGGTTATTGGGGAACAATCAATATACTTCTAATGTCGAATCAGGATCAACTAGGACAGAAATAAAGCATTGGGTCGAACTCTTCTTTGGCGTCAAGGTAATAGCTATAAATAGTCATCGAGTCCCGGGAAAGGGTAGAAGAATGGGACCTATTATGGGACATACAATGCATTACAAACGTATGATCATTACGCTTCAACCAGGTTATTCTATTCCACCTCTTATAGAGAAAAGAACTTAAAGCAAAATACTTAATAACATGGCGATACATTTATACAAAACTTCTACCCCGAGCACACGCAATGGAGCCATAGACAGTCAAGTAAAATCCAATCCACGAAATAATTTGATCCATGGACAGCGTCGTTGTAGTAAAGGTCGTAATGCCAGAGGAATCATTACCGCAGGGCATAGAGGGGGAGGTCATAAGCGTCTATACCGTAAAATAGATTTTCGACGGAATGATAAAGACATATCTGGTAGAATCGTAACCATAGAATACGACCCTAATCGAAATGCACACATTTGTCTCATACACTATGGGGATGGTGAGAAGAGATATATTTTACATCCCAGAGGGGCTATAATTGGAGATACCATTGTTTCTGGTACAGAAGTTCCTATATCAATGGGAAATGCCCTACCTTTGAGTGCGGTTTGAACTATTGATTTACGTAATTGGAAGTAACCAATTAGGTTTACGACGAAACCTAGAAATCGATCACTGATCCAATTTGAGTACCTCTACGGGAGAAACCTCAGCAGAAAACTGTTGAGTAACGGCAGCAAGTGATTGAGTTCAGTAGTTCCTCATAGAAAATTATTGACTCTAGAGATATGGTAATATGGAGAAGACAAAAAAAAATTGTTTGAAGCACGCACAGAACCGGAGAGCGCCCCTTGTTTCAAAGAGAGGAGGCCGGGTTATTCACATTTAATTTGATGGTCAGAGGCGAATTAAAAGCTAAGCAGTGGTAATTATAAAGATCCCCCGGGGAAAAATAGAGATGTCTCCTACGTTACCCGTAATATGTGGAATGGAAGTATTGACGTAATTTCATAGAGTCATTCGGTCTGAATGCTACATGAGGAACATAAGCCAGATGACGGAACGGGGAGACCTAGGATGTAGAAGATCATAACATGAGTGATTCGGCAGATTTGGATTCCTATATATCCACTCATGTGATACTTCATCATACGATTCATATAAGATCCATCTGTCTAGATATCATCATATACATCTAGAAAGCCGTATGCTTTGGAAGAAGCTTGTACAGTTTGGGAAGGGGTTTTTATTGATAAAAAAGAAGAATCTACTTCAACCGATATGCCCTTAGGCACGGCCATACATAACATAGAAATCACACTTGGAAAGGGTGGACAATTAGCTAGAGCGGCAGGTGCTGTAGCGAAACTGATTGCAAAAGAGGGTAAATCGGCCACATTAAGATTACCATCTGGGGAGGTCCGTTTGATATCCAAAAACTGCTTAGCAACAGTCGGACAAGTGGGTAATGTTGGGGTGAACCAAAAAAGTTTGGGTAGAGCCGGATCTAAGCGTTGGCTAGGTAAGCGTCCTGTAGTAAGAGGAGTAGTTATGAACCCTGTAGACCATCCCCATGGGGGCGGTGAAGGGAGAGCTCCGATTGGTAGAAAAAAACCCACAACTCCTTGGGGTTATCCTGCGCTTGGAAGAAGAAGTAGGAAAAGGAAAAAATATAGTGATAGTTTTATTCTTCGTCGCCGTAAATAAATAAGAATATAGAAAACTGAATTTTTAGAATTTGAAATAATGTGATGGGCGAACGACGGGAATTGAACCCGCGCGTGGTGGATTCACAATCCACTGCCTTGATCCACTTGGCTACATCCGCCCCTTATCTAGCTAAAGGATTTTAGCTTTTTTATTTTTCCATTCATCATTATTGTATTTATTCTTACCTTCATACTTAGATCGATATATTGGGCATAGAATGCCAATTTTAAAAATGTAATGTAATAAAGGAGTAATCCCCTATGACACGTTCAATAAAAAAAAATCCTTTTGTAGCTAATCATTTATCGGCAAAAATTGAAAAACTAAACATAAGGGAGGAGAAAGAAATAATAGTAACTTGGTCTAGGGCATCTACCATTATACCCACAATGATTGGCCATACAATTGCTATTCATAATGGAAAGGGGCATTTACCTATTTATATAACAGATCGTATGGTGGGTCATAAATTGGGAGAATTCGTGCCGACTCTAACTTTCGCAAGACATGCAAAAACCGATAATAAATCTCGTCGTTAATTTTTTTTTTTTTTTATTTCTAAAATTTTAATTAAATTTTCAAATATTATATTTTTTATTTTATAAGTAAAATTAGGCAGTTTTTATTCATTTAGTGGGGATAACCTTATGATAAATAGAAAGAACTCGCGTTGGAGTACAGAAATTAAAGCTTTAGCTCAACATAAACATATATGTATGTCGGTTTTCAAAGCACGAAGAGTAATTGATCAGATTCGTGGACGCTCCTATGAAGAAGCACTTATGATACTAGAACTTATGCCTTATCGAGCATCTTATCCCATTTTGAAATTAGTTTTTTCCGCGGCAGCAAATGCTAGTAATAACATGGGCTTAAACAAAGCTAATTTATTTATTAGTAAAGCTGAAGTTAACGCAGGTACTATTGTGAAAAAATTAAGACCCCGGGCTCGAGGACGTAGTTATCCGATAAAAAGACCTACTTGTCATATAACAATTATATTGAGGGATAAAACTAAATTAGTTAAAGATGAATCTTAACTTTCGATTCATCTTTCGAAAAATATATATGGTAAAGATAATCTAATAGAAAAATATGGGACAAAAAATAAATCCACTTGGTTTCAGACTTGGTACAACCCAAAGTCATCATTCCTTTTGGTTCGCACAACCACAAAATTATTCCGCGGGTATACAGGAAGATGAAAAAATACGGAATTGTATCAAGGATTATGTACAAAAAAATAAGAAAATGTCCTCAGGTTTCGAAGGAATAGCACGTATACAAATAAAAAAAAGAATCGATTTGATCCAAGTCATAATCCATATTGGATTCCCTAATTTATTAATAGAGGGCCGAACACGAGGAATCGAAGAATTACAGATGAATGTACAAAAGGAGTTTCATTCTGTGAACCGTAGACTCAACATTGCTATAACAAGAGTTGAAAAACCTTACGGACAACCTAATATTCTTGCGGAATATATAGCTTTACAATTAAAAAATAGAGTTTCATTTCGAAAAGCAATGAAAAAAGCTATTGAATTAACTGAACAAACGGATACAAAAGGAATTCAAGTACAAATTGCCGGGCGTATCGACGGAAAAGAAATTGCACGCGTCGAATGGATCAGAGAGGGTAGGGTTCCTCTACAAACAATTCGTGCTAAAATTGATCATTGTTCCTATACAACTCGAACTATCTATGGAGTATTAGGCATAAAAATTTGGATATTTGTAGACGAGAAATAATGGACCTAAAAAAAAAAATGACAAATTTTCTTTTTTATTCCATTAAATCAAACAAAACTGAGCAATTAAAATTCTATAAGGTTGAATAAAAATTAGATTGATCATTTAAGAGAATTGCTATGCTTAGTGTGTGACTCGTTAGTTTTTTTGTTAGTTTATAGTATAGAGAGTTGGAATTCAAAAAATTTGACCAACCCTCACTATGAGCTTACTAACTATATAAACTAATAACCAACTTATGGCTTCGTTTCGTATTGTCGAGATTCCAAGAAACAGTCACTATATGACTAGATCGATCATATAGTTGTAGCAACTGAAATAAAAAAAAAATTAAATCTTATTATAGGTTGCTAAACAAAAATAAAGGGATGTGGATAAATGGAAGGATGATAGAAAGAAAGAACAAAAGTATCAATGATATATTATTCCAATATGTATGGTTTATGAATTATCTCACAAAAGGCAATGTGATAAAGCATCAATACTGATATAATATCAATAATTAAAGATAACGAGCCTCGGGTTAATATAAACTAAGAGAATTAACTCAGGAACGAATTTTGTTGGGGTTCCATTGCGGAGTTCGGGCCTAACCATTAACGAAGAGGCTATGGGAACGACAGAACCCATGATTGCATAGGATTTCATGAAAACAAACAAATCCTAATGATTCATTGGGTGGGATGGCGGAACGAACCAAGAACAAATTGATTTATTCTAAAAGTAACAAGGTCTTGACCCTACGAATGTAGCACGAAAGAGTCAATATTCGCCCGCGAAACCCTTAGTTTTTAGTTATTGAATTATACATACAATCTACATTTTGTTTTAGCGCGATTCGATACAAAATAAATAATGTTGATCTGGTATATAAAGCTTACTCTTAACTATATAACATAACAATACTAAACTATCCTAGAATAACAAAATCAAATAATATAACAAAATGACATAATAAATTCCATTACATTACTAAGTGTATTGTGTATCATTTAAAAATATTAAATATATGTGTATTCCGTAGTAATATTAATGAATCATTTCATTCGCGAGGAGCCGGATGAAAAGAAACTCTCATGTCCGGTTCTGCAGTAGAGATGGAATTTAATTAAGAAAGAACCATCAACTATAACCCCAAAAGAACAAAATTTCGTAAACAACATAGAGGAAGAATGAAAGGAATATCTTGTCGAGGCAATCGTATTTGTTTCGGCGGATACGCTCTTCAAGCACTTGAACCCGCTTGGATCACGGCTAGACAGATGGAAGCAGGACGAAGAGCAATGACACGATATGCGCGTCGTGGCGGAAAAATATGGGTACGTATATTTCCCGACAAACCTGTTACAGTAAGACCCGCAGAAACACGTATGGGTTCGGGGAAGGGGGCCCCCGAATATTGGGTATCCGTTGTTAAACCGGGTCGAATACTTTATGAAATGGGCGGAGTATCAGAAACTGTAGCCAGAGCAGCTATTAAAATAGCTGCGCGCAAGATGCCTATACGAACTCAATTCGTTATTGAGGGATAGGGATGCAGAAATTAAAAGATAAGGTGATGATGAAAAATAGAAGTTTATTTTTTTATAGACAGACAAATATTTCTTTTTATTTCTTTTTTATCCTTTGCAGCAAAATAACAGATTAAAATAAAAATGATATGATTCAACCTCAGACCCTTTTGAATGTAGCGGATAATAGTGGAGCTCGAAAATTAATGTGTATTCGAGTCCTAGGAGCTGGTAACCAACGATATGCTCATATTGGTGACGTTGTTGTTGCCGTAATCAAAGAAGCAGTACCAAATATGCCTCTAGAAAGATCAGAAGTTATTAGGGCTGTAATTGTGCGTACATGTAAAGAACTCAAACGTGACAACGGCATGATAATACGATATGATGACAATGCCGCAGTTGTTATTGATCAAGAAGGAAATCCAAAAGGAACTCGAGTTTTTGGTGCGATCGCTCGGGAATTGAGACAGTTGAATTTTACTAAAATAGTTTCATTAGCTCCCGAGGTATTATAAATACTAGTAGTATATTAAATAATAATATGATATAGCGGGGTATCTGGAATGGGTCAAGTCAATTAGTAGATTGTGTATCACGCATATACTTTATAATTAATTTAATTAATATAAATAAATTTAATTATTTTTTATTAAAATAATAAATAAACATGTTGATTATATAAAAATTAGGGGGTACCAATAATTATAGTTCGCCATGGGTAAGGATACTATTGCCGATATAATAACTTCTATAAGAAATGCTGACATGGATAAAAAAAGAACGGTTCGAATAGCATCTACTAATATTACCGAAAACATTGTTAAAATACTTCTACGAGAGGGTTTTATCGAAAACGTTCGTAAACATCAGGAAAGTAACAAATTTTTCTTGGTTTTAACCCTACGACATAGACGGAATCGAAAGGGAATATATAGAACTATTTTAAAACGTATCAGCCGACCCGGTCTACGAATCTATTCCAACTATCAACAAATTCCTAAGATTTTAGGTGGAATGGGAATTGTAATTCTTTCGACTTCTCGAGGTATAATGACAGATCGAGAAGCTCGACTAGAAAAAATCGGGGGAGAAATTTTGTGTTATATATGGTGATCTTACACCCCTTCCTCCTGTTATCTTAATTTTATCTCTAACTTCCCTTTTGGAAAAAGAGAGTAAAAATAAATTATATAACCCTTTCTCCATTAGTTAATACTTCAAGAGGCTTACCTCGAATAAAAGACTAAAATTAATTCATGAATGTTTAATTACTGAATCGCTTCCCAACAGTATGTTCCGGGTCCTTTTAGATAATGAAGATCCAAATTCTAGGTTATGTTTCAGGAAGGATACGGCACAGTTTTATATAGATACTACCATGAAATAGAGTCAAAATTGAAATAAGTGGTTATGATTCAACCAGGGGACGTAGAATTTATAGAATTCACAAATTCGAAACTATTAGATGATTTTTTAAACATTCCTTTCATAGGGATACAATTTGAAGTTAAAAAAATCAAGAAACTTATTTTTCAAGGAGTGGATTCAGAATTAAGGTAAGGAATGAGAAATATGAAAATAAGGGCTTCTGTTCGTAAAATTTGTGAAAAATGTCGACTTATCCGTAGGCGTGGACGGATTATAGTGATTTGTTCCAATCCGAGACATAAACAGAGACAAGGGTAATCTTTCTAAACTAAATTAAAGAATCTTCTAAAAGAAAAAGAAGGACCCGTGTAAAAGAATCTGTTTTAACATTAAATGGATATCTCCGTATCTTTCCGTATATTTCTGACTCATATTTATGAGATGATAAAATATGACAAAACCTATACCAAGAATTGGTTCGCGTAAGAATGGGCGTATTGGTTCACGCAAGAATGGACGTAGAATACCAAAAGGTGTTATTCATGTTCAAGCAAGTTTCAACAATACCATTGTAACTGTTACAGATGTACGAGGACGAGTAGTTTCTTGGGCCTCCGCGGGTACTTCTGGATTCAAAGGCACAAAACGAGGGACACCCTATGCTGCTCAAGCGGCAGCTATAAATGCTATTCGTACGGTGGTTGATCAGGGCATGCAACGAGCAGAAGTTATGATAAAAGGCCCCGGTCTCGGAAGAGATGCAGCATTACGAGCCATCCGTAGAAGTGGTCTACTATTAAGTTTCGTGCGCGATGTAACACCTATGCCACATAATGGATGTCGACCCCCTAAAAAAAGACGTGTGTAAAAATAAGAATTAAATGGATTTCAAGAGAAATAAATGATTCAATGATCTGATTAAATAACAATATTTAGTATGGTTCGAGAGGAAGTAGGAGGGTCCACTCGAACATTACAGTGGAAGTGTGTTGAATCAAAAATAGATAGTAAGCGTCTTTATTATGGTCGTTTCATTCTGTCCCCGCTTATGAAAGGTCAAGCCGATACCATAGGTATTGCCATGCGAAGAGCTTTACTTGGAGAAATAGAAGGAACATGTATCACACGCGCAAAATCTGAGAAGGTACCACATGAATATTCTACAATAGTAGGTATTAAAGAATCAGTCCACGAAATATTAATAAATTTGAAAGAAATTGTATTGAGAAGTACTCTATATGGAGTTAGAGACGCATCTATTTGCGTCAGAGGCCCTAGACACGTAACCGCTCAAGATATCATCTCACCACCTTCTGTGGAAATAGTGGACACGACACAGCATATAGCTAACCTGACGGAACCAATTGATTTGTGTATTGAATTACAAATCAATAGGGATCGCGGATATCGTATGAAACCCACAAATAACTCTCAAGATGGAAGTTACCCTATAGATGCCATATTCATGCCTATTCGAAATGCAAATCATAGTATTCATTCTTATGGGGATGGAAATGAAAAACAAGAGATACTTTTTCTAGAAATATGGACAAACGGGAGTTTAACTCCTAAGGAAGCACTTTATGAAGCTTCTCGTAATTTGATTGATTTATTTATTCCTTTTCTACATGCGGAAGAAGAGGGCATTAATTTCACGGAAAATAAAAACAAGTTTACTCTATCCCCTTTTACCTTTCAAGATAGATTAATTAATTTAAAGAAAAACAAAAAAATAGTTCCATTGAAATTTCTTTTTATTGACCAGTTAGAATTGCCTTCCAGGACCTATAATTGTCTCAAAAGATCCAATATACATACATTATTGGATCTTTTGAGTAATAGTAATAGTCAAGAAGACCTTATGAGAATTGAATATTTTCGCATAGAAGATGTAAAACAGATATTGGACACCCTACCAGAAGCATTTCACAATTGATTTACCTAATAAAAAATTTTCATTTTAAATCCATTCTATAATATATATATATCATTTATATATTATGGAATGGATTTAGTTTTTAATCTTCAGCACGATCCGTACTCAGCTCAAAATGGAATATAATCAAATTAATGTATCTAACTTCAAAGTCAATCTTCCTTAGATACTTAATACTTATGTTATGTACGGTATTTCAAAGTTTAATTGATTTGAATTTGAAAAAGACCTAAAGTGAGGGATTTATCAATAGGTAATGTAGCTCCAATACCTAACCAAAGAGCTACTGCGGTACCGATAAAAAAGACTGTTGTAGCTACTGGACGACGAAATGGATTTTGGAATTTATTAACATTCTCCAAAAAGGGTACTGTCAATAATCCTATTGGTACTGAAACCATTAAAAGAACACCCAATAACTTATTGGGTACTGTACGGAGTATTTGAAATACGGGAAAGAAGTACCATTCAGGTAATATTTCCAAAGGAGTCGCAAATGGATCCGCCGGTTCACCAATCATTGACGGTTCTAGAACCGCTAAGCCCACGTTACACGCAATAGTACCTAGAATTACTACCGGAAAAATATATAAAAGATCATTGGGCCATGCGGGTTCTCCATAATAATTATGCCCCATCCCTTTAGCCAATTTAGCTCTTAATACAGGATCATTCAAATCAGGTTTTTTTGTTATTGGGATAGGTGAATTCTTAATTCTTATGGATCCATCCCCCGAAGGAACCGGACATGATAATTTTTAATCATCCGGCTCGAGCAAGAATCAAAGGAATAATGGAAATAGATCCGTATCAAATCTATATTTCATAGATATCCGTGCTATATATTAATATATAATAACTCGATGTAAGAAATGCCCGATTCAATTTTCCGAAGTTGCAATTATTCATTGCAAAGAATTAAGTTCTTACAGATAAATGCTCAATATCCAAGTAGGCTTACAAATTTGATCATGATCAAGTGCTTTTTGGATTGTCTCATGTCTTTTGATTGTTATTTATCCCCGCAACATTTTGATTTTATTACATACAAACAAAGTATTTACTTGTTACTAATAAAGTCTAACCTCTGTTCTTCCTTAGATCCCTTATTTCACTCCGATAGTATCATAGATCTGGATCAATGCATAGGAAATGAATGCATTTATATACTATAAATAAAATTCAAATTAAGTAAGTGGAATAGATACAACATTAGGTCGTGCCACATTGTTTATTCTATGCTTCTATTCTATGGGATCTTGCGGAGCCTACTCATACATGACATGATTCGGGTATGATCATAGAAAAAATTCTCCTCAAGTGAACCGGCATATCCCTGCTATGTAGGGGGACTTACGTGGTGGTTGGATGCGGAGACACATTTTATTTGGTTGTCAATTCCAACGTGGCAGATCAAATCATATATCTGCATGGCCCAATCAATAGTTCAAGTCACACACTCCCATAATCCATCTTCTCTTCAGAGAATCCACTTCAACTATTGGTATCAAATAAGAAATACAATACTTCAGAGTTGAAGAGAGGTATCCAACCAAATAACATGTCTTATTTTTCAATAATCCATATTTGTAGCAATGAAATACAAAACTCTTTTTTCTTCCTCCCCGAAATGATATATAATCAATTACAAATATATATGATATATTTTCTCTATAAAGGACCTGAAATACCTTGCTTACGTATCATTGGGAAGTGCATTAACATAAATACGGCAGTAAGAAGAGGCAATACAAAAGTGTGTAAACTATAAAAACGGGTCAAAGTGGATTGGCCCACACTAGCACTTCCGCGTAATAGCTCTACCAAAGGTAATCCTATTACGGGAATCGCTTCAGGTACGCCTGTCACAATTTTTACTGCCCAATAACCAATTTGGTCCCGAGGTAAAGAATAACCAGTTACACCAAAAGACGCAGTCAATACGGCCAGAATCACACCTGTAACCCAAGTTAATTCGCGAGGTTTTTTAAATCCCCCTGTGAGATACACACGAAATACGTGCAAGATCATCATAAGAACCATCATACTTGCTGACCATCGATGAACTGATCGGATTAACCAACCAAAGTTAGCCTCAGTCATTATGTATTGAACAGAGGAAAAAGCCTCTGTAACGGTTGGACGATAGTAAAAAGTCATAGCAAAACCTGTGGCTACTTGTACTAAAAAACAAGTAAGTGTGATCCCCCCTAGACAATAAAATATGTTGACATGAGGAGGAACATATTTACTAGTTATATCATCTGCAATCGCCTGAATCTCGAGACGTTCTTCGAACCAATCATATACTTTATTGGGATAGGTAACCAAAAAATAGACCCCCCCTGAGAACCGTATATGAGAATTTAACCTCGTACGGCTCAAGCAGAAACAACACAAATAAAATACGGATTTTAACGGATATGTAATAGAAAGTTCAAATTCAAATTAGCCACTTGATTCAATTTGCCCCAAAAATACCAAATAAAAAAAAAAAAAAAAAAATCCGGAATCTCTTTTTTGTGATGATAATGCCAAAAATCTCAAGTTGGCTCCCTCGTTCTTCTTTATTCTTTATGTTAATTGTTAAAATAAAGGCCTCTTGAATCTTCTCTTTCCTATTATTTTTTATTTGTTCTTTATTTGTGTAATAATACAGATTGACTCTTGTTTTACTAGTTATTGATAGGAATTCCCTTGTTGAGACCCTGTCAATCAATTGACACCTCAGATTCATACTAGAACCACGATGATTTAATAAAGCCCACGCTAAACGCAAAGGTTCTGTGAGTAAGAACCATTTGATCATCACTTATCCAATTTCAATTTCAATGAATGGATGTTATTAATAATTCAAAAAATATAAAGAAATGGGTGTCCGTTGACCAAATTCAGTCTGAAGGAAGAAAAAGCGTTTAATTTATAAAATACCTATTTGCATTTATTTTTTTTTTAGTCCGGTCGCGAGGTCTGACTGAATAGTAAGTATGAATCATAGTTCAAATATTTCTTTTCTTGATCTATTCTACAATATTCATATTCCGTGCTCCAGATACTAGAATAAATATCCGACGAGGTAGAATCATCTTGATAGAGATGACAGACTATTCTCTGTATTATCAATAGGATCAATTATAACAAGTCACACACTCATATTCCGGAAATACCGAAACAAAAAAATTCCACGGTCGAACTACCAGAATGAGAAATCTGAGTTTTAAGTGCGTTTTTATTTTTTTATTGAAAAACTAGAACTAGGACTTTATAGTCCTTAGGAACCTAATTCATTGAAATTCCATCCAATAAAACGGATGAATTATAAATTTCCAAAATGATAGATAAAAATATCGCAAACAGAGCCATTGCGACCCCCATAAGTGGTGTAGTCCCCCAGCCCGGAGCTACTTTACCATATTCCGAATTCAATGGTTTCAATAAACTTCCTATATTAGTTTGTCTTGGCCTAGATTTAGAACTATCCTCAACGGTTTGTGTAGCCATAAATCTTATTTAATGATTGGTTAAGATCTGTTGACTTTGTATACCATTTGGTTGTAGTTGTAAATAAACGATCTTATCGTAGATCCATTGTGATCCTTAAATTATCTAGAAATGGAAACAGCAACCCTAGTCGCCATCTTCATATCTGGTTTACTTGTAAGCTTTACTGGGTACGCCTTATATACCGCTTTTGGGCAACCCTCTCAACAATTAAGAGATCCATTCGAAGAACACGGGGACTAATTGAAGTAATGAGCCTACCAATGGTGGGCTCGTTACTTCAAATTAAGATGATCAAAAATTATTTTTTAGTCGGAACCTTAGGTGGTTCTCGAAAAAAGATAGCGAAAAAAATTATCCCTAAAGTCGAGACTAAGAGAAATGTATAAACCAATGCTTCCATAGATTTGATCATGGTTTACAATTATAGCTTCCACACCTATTCATTTTGGATCATTTACTATAGTAAAGAAAGGGAAAGAATTAAAGATGGCGATTCAATCAAGTCACGATTTTTCTGGTACCTTATGTCATCAAAATGTCATCAAATAAAAAAAGTGGAGACGAAAGATATCAGAGTAATATTCTATCAGACTACTTGTCTTCTTGTAGTTGGATCTCCAAGCTTTTGGAATGCTCCAAATTCTACTTGAGAATCCAAATCTGGATCAATACCAGCAAAAACATCTCTGAACAAGGTTCTAGCGCCATGCCAAATGTGTCCGAAAAAGAAGAGCAAAGCAAATGTGGCATGCCCAAAAGTGAACCAACCCCTTGGACTGCTCCGAAAAACACCATCGGATTTCAAAGTAGCTCGGTCTAATTCAAAAATTTCACCTAATTGGGCGCGTCTAGCATATTTTTTCACAGTAGCAGGATCACTATAACTGACTCCATTGAGTTCGCCACCATAGAACTCGACAGTTACGCCCACTTGTTCGACACTATACTTGGATTCTGCCCTTCTAAAAGGAACATCGGCTCTCACAATTCCGTCTCCGTCTACCAAAACTACGGGGAATGTTTCAAAAAAAGTGGGCATACGACGTACAAAAAGCTCGCGGCCTTCTTTATCTCTAAAGATAGGGTGTCCTAACCATCCAACAGCTATTCCATCCCCGCTGTCCATTGAGCCGGCTCTGAATAATCCCCCTTTTGCCGGATTATTACCAATGTAATCATAAAAAGCTAATTTTTCGGGGATTTTAGACCAAGCTTCCGAAAAACTCAGATTTTCAGCTAGTCCTGTGCCAACTCTTCGATATATTTCTTGCTGGAAGTATCCCTGATCCCACTGATAACGAGTGGGGCCAAATAATTCGATTGGAGTAGTTGCTGAACCATACCACATAGTTCCAGCAACAACGAAAGCTGCGAAAAAAACAGCAGCGATACTGCTGGAAAGTACAGTTTCAATATTGCCCATACGTAATCCTTTGTATAGACGTTGAGGCGGACGGACACTAAGATGAAATAAACCTGCTAATATGCCCAATGTACCCGCTGCAATATGATGAGAGGCTATTCCTCCCGAAACAAAAGGATCAAAACCTTCTGCGCCCCACGCTGGATTTACAGATTGTACTTTTCCAGTTAGCCCATAAGGATCGGACACCCATATTCCAGGACCATACAAGCCTGTTACATGAAATGCGCCAAAGCCAAAGCAAGCCAACCCTGAGAGAAATAAATGAATTCCAAAGATCTTGGGCAAATCCAAAGAAGGTTTTCCGGTACGTTCATCAGAGAATATTTCTAGATCCCAATACACCCAATGCCAGATAGCTGCCAAGAAGCACAAGCCAGAAAACACAATATGTGCCCCTGCCACACCTTCGTAACTCCAAATACCCGGATTCGGTATAGTTCCTCCTGAAATATTCCACCCACCCCATGAATTGGTTATTCCTAAACGAGTCATAAAGGGTATAACGAACATACCCTGTCTCCACATTGGATCAAGAACCGGGTCAGAAGGATCAAAAACTGCTAATTCGTATAGAGCCATCGAACCGGCCCAACCAGAAACTAGAGCTGTATGCATTATATGGACAGAAAGCAACCGACCGGGATCATTCAATACGACAGTATGAACACGATACCAAGGTAAACCCATGGAAATACCCCTTTTTTATCAAATATCAAAGAAAAATGGACACTATGTAACTTTATCGCATTGGAAAAGACTATACTATGTTATGTACCTAACCTTTTCAGTAGATTTTGTATGAGAAAGGGTTAAGATTTATTTCGTTCCATTGAAAATAACGGAACAATTTTGTTCGTAAGAACAAAGAGAAGCAGATCTATTCTATACTCGATAAGTACCAATACGCAATGGGGGTTGGGCCCCCTTTTTTTGTAGAATGAATGCGTAGATACTTGTTTATCATTCAAATGATCGACCCGCTCGTGAAAATTATTTATTCATTCTGTCTTCTTCCGGAAATATTCACCCAATCCATGTATCCAATTTATGTTTAAAATAGAATAAACATAAAAAAATGAAGACAATAAATTCATTGGTACGTTTCCATATTAAAGTGAAGTATAGTACTTAACTTTTTTCTTTAATTTAATGCCCGTTGGTGTTCCAAAAGTACCTTTTCGGAATCCTGGAGAGGAAGACGCAGTTTGGGTTGACGTATAGTGCGGCTTGTCAGATATATTAGGTCATATGGGGTTTACCCGTTGTCTCCACCGATCGGGATATCCTCCGTTTCGCCCAAGAAATATTGATTGAACCATCAATTATTCGGAGCGTGAAGTGCAATTAGATCAATTTATATTGGGGATCAATATTATTAAGAATTTATGGTTAACTTGTAACGATAAAATAAAGTATCCAGGCTCCGTTCAGAAAATATCAAATTGGTAATATATATGATTACTATTTGTATCATAAACATTCTTTATTTATATTTAATTTATGCTTTCTATATATTATTAGGAGTGATCTCAAATTGCCATTCAATAGCATGGAATAATTTGAGGGAAAGCATGAAATGAAACATAAAAAAAAAAAAAAAAGAAGCGGTACTGAGATAATTTGCCCTATATGTGCAAATAGAATTTGGACAAATCTTTACCCGGAGTAGAACACGAACCTAAAAGAATTGAAAGGGTCTATTCAAGAACAAGAAAATGCCATCGTGATTTGAATTTCGATGAAATAATACATCAATGAGAGGTTAGTTTAATAAGTTCAATAATTTTTTTTGATAAGGAAGAGAAAGGGAACCAAAACTCATGTTTTTGAAAAATCGAAGAAAAGCCCTTCTTTAGAAAAAGAAAAACCTGTTATAAAAAATAAATGAAGACTAGAATTGATACATTGATTGATTTTTTTTTTTTCGCAATTTTTTGAACCGTATGCATCCAAAGGTGCACGTATGGTTCCTAAGGGATACAATTTTGTCCTAATCAACCGACTTCATCGAGAAAGATTACTTTTTTTAGGCCAAGAAGTTGATAGCGAGATCTCCAATCAACTTGTGGGTCTCATGGTATATCTCAGTATAGAAGATAATACTAGGGATTTTTATTTGTTTATAAACTCTCCCGGCGGATGGGTAATACCAGGAATAGCCATTTATGATACTATGCTATTTGTGCCACCCGATGTACATACAATATGCATGGGATTAGCTGCTTCAATGGGATCTTTCATTCTGGTTGGAGGAGAAATTACCAAACGTCTAGCATTCCCTCACGCTTGGCGCCAATGAGTTAAAAAAAAAAAAAAAAAAGACTATGCCTTCGCCATATCGAATATAAATAATCGAATTAGGAAAAATTAAGTAATAATAGCATGGCACTTTGAGTTCGATATGAACAAACCATTATTGTTTTTTATAACCTGAGATTTTGTATCGAGATAGTAGTATGAAATAACCTTTATTTGCGATTTTATCTTATGTGTCGGGAGGACATTTTAGCGTCACAAATCATTTTTTCCTTATTTGATCATATCAGAAAGACACTTTGGGATTGCCAAATCACAAACTAGATAAATATATAAATATCTAATATAAAGCAACAGAACCATCATAGTATTTTTTTACTCTTATGATAAAGAAGGATGGCAAATGGATTATTCAACGATCTGGCTGGATCGGATAGATTCTATTTCTTTCCCTCTTCTCTGGAGGAGGGGGTTAGTAAATTCCATTGCAGAGCCGTATGCAATGCACAAAAGGTGCCTGTACGGTTGTTCAATTCTATTTTTTTCTTCTTTTTTTATCCCTTTAATTTAAATCCCATCATGCGAGATAGAAGAACCATTCATGATGTTATCTCAATATCATCAGGGTTATGATTCACCAACCTGCTAGTTCTTTTTATGAGGCACAGGCAGGAGAATTTATCCTGGAAGCGGAAGAACTCCTGAAACTTCGCGAAAACCTCACAAAAGTTTATGTACAAAGAACAGGCAACCCTTTGTGGGTTATATCCGAAGACATGGAACGAGATGTTTTTATGTCGGCAACAGAAGCCCAAGCCCATGGCATTGTTGATCTTGTAGCGGTTGAAAATGAAAATACTTCGGATTTCGTATAAATCCATGATTCCGTTTTATTTTCAACCATAATTCGAATTTGACACGATTTGATATCTTATATTGAATCGAAATAATTAATAATCATCAATCAAAAATCAGGTTAAGATCGATCTAAACCAACCCATTCTATAATATAATTTGATATATCCGACATGCCAACTATTAAACAACTTATTAGAAACACAAGACAGCCAATAAAAAATGTCACGAAATCCCCCGCTCTTCGAGGATGTCCTCAGCGTCGAGGAACATGTACTAGGGTGTATGTGCGACTCGTTCAGATCATGAGCTCGAGCAAATGAGACAATTTTTCCAGTATCAATGATTAATACCAATGAATAGATAGAGTAAAAGAACGCTATTTACTATCTAAAATGGGGATATATTATATACCCTTATTGTTTCTTGTATATTGTGTATGGAATTTATGGTTTTAATTGGTGCAAATCCAACCACCTCAATTTGAGATGAGAAGCAATTCTCCATTGGTAGCAAATGGTTATCCATTAAGCGGAGGAAATGGTATTATAAGGATAAGAAGCAAAACAAAAAAAAAAGTTATGCCCATATTCTTGAAAGAACGGACTAACAGGGTCAGCTACCTAGCCAACTTTCATAATTAAATGCCGTCACTGTATGGATAGCTCTTACTGTGAAAAAGGCCTATTACTGTATAATTAATGGGTAGAGCCCAAGAATGTTAACTATACAAGTTAACAATACCATTTGATTAAATGAGAGATGAGGCTCCGGCGCATAGAGAGGGCCTCACCGTTTAAGAAGTAACCATAGAAACGAAGGAACCCACTATTTTTTTGTATAGTATTTGGTAGAATTTCTTAGTTCCAGGTGAACCAAATGTCTGGCCTGGAAAGAATAAAACTAAAAATATAGTGGTTGGGAAGGTCATAGTAGCAAAAGCCATTGGAATTTATATTTTATATATCGGAATAATCCGTTTTGTTATTAACCGACCGGGGGGACAAATAATGACTGAAAGAAGAGAATTCAATTAGTTATTCATTAAAGTTTAATTTGATTCAATGACCAGAGTGAAACGAGGGTATACAGCTCGGAGACGTCGAACAAAAATTCGTGTATTTGCATCAACCTTTAGAGGAGCTCATTCAAGACTTACGCGAACAATTACTCAACATAAAATGAGAGCTTTGGTTTCCTCTCATCGAGATAGGGGCAGGCAAAAGAGAAATTTTCGTCGTTTGTGGATCACTCGGATAAATGCAGTAACTCGCGAGAATAAAGTATTCCATAGTTATAGTCGATTAATACACAATCTGTACAAGGGGCAATTGCTTCTTAATCGTAAAATACTTGCGCAAATAGCTATATCAAATAAGAATTGTCTTTACATGATTTCCAATAAGATCATAAAATAAAGGAAACTATAAAGTAATATACAGGAATGATTGAACAAGAATTCCCCGGAGAATGAACTCCGGGAAGATAGAATAAACTAAATTGAGATAAAATTAAGATAAGAAAAGTAGTAGGAATGAACGAACATGCTTCAATAAAAAAAATTGCTTATCCCCCTTTTTTTGTTTCTTATAAGACAAGAATTAAACCTGGATTCTGGGTCTTTTCGAGCAAAACATCCAATCCATTTGAGCTTGAATTCCAATCGGAGTTTTGAGTCAATTGAGGAATATGCCTATTTATTTCTGGCTCTAGGACCCGCAGTTCTAGGGATCGACTCGGTTCTCTCAAATTGTTTCTCATTATTAAGAAAAGGTAACGAAGATAAAATACGAGCTTGTTTTATAGCAATAGTAATTAATCGTTGTTGTTTCAAGGTCAATTTATTTATCCGTCTAGATAATATTTTTCCTTGTTCACTAATAAATCGACTAATTAAACTCATGTTTCTATAATCAATTCGATCCCCCGAGACAATTGGGGGCAAACGCCGACGAAAAGAGAGCTTGGATTTACGAAAAGGTTGCTTAGATTTATCCATGGTTTATTCCTTATTTCTAAAATTCTATTTCTTTATTAATTTAAGATCCGGCCAAAGTGGGGTTTTATTTGTATAATTTATAATTTTAATATAATTTGTATTATATTATGATTATGTTATATGTTCTTCCTCTTTCTGCTCTTTGAGTTGGAATGGAAAGATTGCACATATGTTCCGTTCGATCTATTTCTTTATTTCCCCATGAATCGTATGCCTGTGACAATAACGACAAAATTTTCTCAATTCTAATCGACTGGGTGTATTGTGTCGATTCTTTTGAGTAATATATCTAGAAATACCCGGCGATTCTTTATTGACACCATTTCGGGCACAACAACAAGTACATTCCAAAATAATTATGACCCTTACATCTTTACCCTTGGCCATGAACCCCCTTTGGATCGACTTAACTTTTCTATTTTCGATCTGAAAATAAAAAGAACAAAAAATTAATAGAAGTTACTAATTTGAAATTAATTTTAAAAAGATTGATTTCATTGTAATTAATATTAATTAATTCAATTAATTTAAGAGTAATAATGAAAATTAAATAGATTGAATATATATATTTTTTTATTTAATTTTATTTAAATATCAATTATATATTATAATATTATATATAATTTTAAGTAATACAATTTTTTTCTAACTATCAATTATTCCTATACTAATACCAATATTTCAGTTATGTATCTTCTTTACTGTGTTATGATTTCGTGGAGCCTCTCCTATCCTAGACTGGACCCGCATTTCTATTTATGTTTTTCCAAATCTAATTTTATTAGATCAACTTTTTGCTTGGGTTTAATACATTTTTTTTTTTAATCACGTCACATAGAATTAAATCTCTAATTTTTTTATTTTTTGCATATCAATAACTAGAATCAAAAAAAAGGAAATGACAAGGCGTCTGGGAATAAACGATTAATCTCTATCAATAGACCCGCTAAAGACCCAAACCATAGAGTACTTAGCACAGGTGCCGTGGAGAGATATGTTTTTATATCTCGCATTGAAAATCCTCCTTTTTATTGTTTATTGTAAAACTATAGACATAGATTATATATATGAGCAGATGTCGTAGTTCAAGATAATTTATATTTATTTTTATGCAGAATTCCTAACTAAAATGGATATGTACAATGAACGAGTCAATGTTCTTGTCCTTAAAAAAAAAGCCTGAGTGTTATCGATTAATATTAATTTTTTTATGCGTTTAGGTTTTAGATGTATATAATATAAATACAATATTTTAATATAATAAATAAAGTATAAAATCAAGAAGAAAATAAAAATGTGGAAAACAAGACAAGGATTTTGTACAATGACATTGTAAAACAATTTTTAAAAGGGATGTAGCGCAGCTTGGTAGCGCGTTTGTTTTGGGTACAAAATGTCACGGGTTCAAATCCTGTCATCCCTACCTATTACTTCTACTAATGGGCAGTAACGGGAGATTACTCGAGATTGATTAAATTTTAAAATTGGCTATATAATCTTTAATTTTTGCATACTATACTAGGTGTTTGCAAGATATTTTTGGGTACATAGAAATTTTTTTTTTTTTACAGTTGTATCCCCTGTAATAAGAAAGCGCTCTTAGTTCAGTTCGGTAGAACGCGGGTCTCCAAAACCCGATGTCGTAGGTTCAAATCCTACAGAGCGTGATGTTATGTCGAATCACATACAATAAAATAACTTAATAAACTTAAATTTGACCTCCTTTCAAGGAAAGGAGTAGGAGGTCAATAAAAAAATATATTTTTCAATCAAAGGTCCAATTGATCACCACGTCTGTATTGTAAATATGCAGTTACGAATAATCCTGCCAAAGTAATAGGAATTAGACCTAAAACGATTCCAAATAAAAAAACTTCAATCATTTCTATTTTTTGTTTGAGAGAATAAAAAGAGAGGTAAGATCTATCCCTAAATATTAATCTGAATTGTTCGCGAATCTCAATAACCGAGAATTGGCAATTCCCGTGCCCGCGGGACTATGGAAGACCTGGCATTTAAGAGAAATACTTATTTTTATAAATTGTTCATTCAATTTATTTCAAATAAGTCGTATCTTGTTCAAACCAATCAATAGAGCTGAGGTTATAGTTGAAGCAGCTAATAGAAAACCGAAATAACTAGTTATAGTAGACATGAAAGGACTAAATTAGATATGTTCTTTTACTACATATGTTGATAAAACACTTACCTAAGTTTCAATTTTCCCAGATACGACAGTAAGAAAAACTATTGACAGTAGACAATATTAACTTAGTTCCATCTTAATTGATCAGTCATTATAGATAGCACTAAAAAAGATAGAATTACATAGTAGAAAAAATCGATTGCTCTGATGTGACATCAACCGGTCATGTGATTCCAAATCAACAGATTCATTGTGCAATTCGTGAGTTGAGTGAAAGTAATAAAAACTCTATCGTATAACTAAAAAAAAAAAATTCAGTCATTTTTGAAAAAAAAAAAAAAAAAAAGAATAATTGGATTTTAAAATAATTTCAATTTGAATCATTTATTTTCAATAGGATTTAACCCACTTTCTTTTCGATCGGACGGCCCAGGCCCGATACCTCCTTTTTATTTTTTATTTTTTTTTTTCATTTCGGGTCCAACTCGATTTGAAGATGAGCAACTTCCAGTATCTTTTTAGCTTCTACACTCTGTCTTTCCATATCATAGAGTTCTATCTTTGTAGTTCAGTCAAAAAATAACCTTGCTTTGGCAACAACGGTTGTTGCATCGCCAATATTCTGTATATTGATTGTTCTAACTATTTTCGGTTTTTTCATCAAACACACTATCATATCATAATCTATGTTATTATTTATTGTATTATGTATTGTATGACCAACTAAGCTAAGTAAATGAAAGTATTCTAAACAAAAAAATATTTAACCATAAAAAGGGTTTATAAATTTTGCATATAATTGAATTGTGTAAATATGATAATATCTTTACATGAATTAGTTAAAACCCATGGATTCACACTTTCTCAAGATCTTGACTTTCTATCTCTATCTATTACGAAACCCATAATGGAAACCTTGAAATATT